AGGGAGTTTCACTACCAACACAACGTAATTACACCTCGATTCGTTAGAATAGCTTCCATTGAGTCTCTGCACCTATCCTTTTCATTTGGGTTCTAGTTTGAGAACCACTTGTTTTTCAAAAAAGGGATTTGGCTCAGGATTGCCCATTTTTCATTCCAGGGTTTCTCTGAATTTGGAAGTTACCACTTAGCAGGTTTCCATACCAAGGCTCAATACAATCAAGTCCGTAGCGTCTACCGATTTCGCCATATCCCCATTTTCTTTTTTTTTTTTCTTTGAAACCCGGATTCCTTGTGTAATTTCTTACATCTCTTAGTTTTTTTTTTTGAATCGTTGAATTCATTATTCGACCTAGTCTAGCAGCTCGTCTCTATTCGAGAGACCCCGCTTATTGCAATTCAGAATTGAATTGATTCTACTGTTGATATATTTGCAATTCAATCAGAATCAATATATCCAAAAGTTTTTCTCTCCCCCACCCCCTTCTTTCCTTTTTTAGAGTATTCTAAATCATACTATAACGCTTGATATTCATTCTTTTTTTTTTTCTAATCTGAATTTGAAATTTCATTTGTTATGATTCTATCTTTTCCTTAGTGAAATATTAATCCTTAAATTATTAACAAAAAAAAAAAAAAACAAAATATTTCAAAAAATGTATATAATGGTCGAATGAAAATGCAAAAAGATTCGCATTTTCTCTTTATTATTCATATAGATTATTCTTTTCTATGTATTATATTAGATTATTCGTACGAGCCGTATCAAATTGAAAATATCTGAAATCCAATTCAATATAGAAATTGGAATAGATTCTATTATAAAAATAGATTCGCGAGTTAGAGAAATAAAAAGTTCAATAAATTCTATAATCCTATTTAAGAATATCGTCTATAATCCTATTTAAGAATATAGTTTAGTTAAGCATATCAAGCTAACTTTATCTTTATGAAATTCTAGTATTTTTTTTTTCTAAGTAGAATTTCAAATTTCGAACTAGTTAATAACTAAGATTAATAATTAAGATCTGCCGTTTTACGGATTTCCTATATATATTTCTATTTGTTACACTATTTCTGTTATGTAAGCCCACTTAGCTCAGAGGTTAGAGCATCGCATTTGTAATGCGAGGGTCATCGGTTCAAATCCGATAGTCGGCTTTTTTCTCTATCGATGTTCCATGAACAAGAATCTCTTTTTTTCTCCGAATTAAATGGAAAATCCAGAGTCCATTATGTCGTTCTACCTTACAATTTTGCTAGATACAAAACATTAAAATAAATAATTAAAATAAATAATATATATACAAAAAATCCAGATGTTGATGAAATTTCATTTTTTGTGGTACTTTAGTAGATTTTATTCTGTTTATCCTTTAGTTTAATTCAGTTTTAATTTCGATATATTCTGTAATGTAAATACAATGAAATTTATTGTGTAAAATGTAATTTCAATAAAAAAAAAGGAGTCTTCATGTCCCGTTATCGAGGACCTCGTTTAAAAAAAATACGCCGTCTGGGAGCTTTACCAGGACTCACTAGAAAAACGCCTAAATCCGGAAGTAATCTAAAAAAAAAATCCCATTCTGGGAAAAAAGAGCAATATCGTATTCGTCTTCAAGAAAAACAGAAATTGCGTTTTCATTATGGTCTGACAGAACGACAATTACTTAGATATGTACATATCGCTGGAAAAGCAAAAAAGTCAACAGGTCAGGTTTTACTACAATTACTTGAAATGCGTTTGGATAATATTGTTTTTCGATTGGGTATGGCTTCAACCATTCCTGGGGCCCGGCAATTAGTTAACCATAGACATATTTTAGTTAATGGTCGTATAGTTGATATACCAAGTTTTCGTTGCAAACCCCGAGATATTATTACTACGAAGGATAACCAAAGATCAAAACGTCTGGTTCAAAATTCTATTGCTTCATCCGATCCGGGCAAATTGCCAAAGCATTTGACGGTTGATACATTGCAATATAAAGGACTAGTACAAAAAATCCTAGATAGAAAGTGGGTCGGTCTCAAAATCAATGAGTTGTTAGTTGTAGAATATTACTCTCGTCAGACTTGAACTTAACGAAAAAGGAAAGGTTCATAGAATTTTTTTCCCCTTCCCCTTTCCCCGAACTAAATCGACCTAAGGCTCTTAATTCGTATTTTCCCATTCACCTAGCAGAAATAGATTAACCTTAGGATCTTTTTTCTTTGTTTGTTATTTCCTCTATGTGTATGTGTATTTTACATACCAAAGTAACTTGCTTTAGAGAATTTCTATTAAATAAAGGTATTATTGCTGAAATAAAATAAATTGTTATTTGATTTGATACATTGTAATCGGTAACGTTGATTAATTAAGAGAAACGGAAAGAGAGGGATTCGAACCCTCGGTAAACAAAAGTCTACATAGCAGTTCCAATGCTACGCCTTGAACCGCTCGGCCATCTCTCCTACATAATCTTATTATGGAAAATAAACTGAGTGAATAGCGAGTTTTCGTATTCCTGCAGTACAGGTACAGCCACAACCACTCGGGGATTCCATGGCTCTATTGGAAAAATTCTTTTTTTTATCTAAGTGTAAGTTAATTTTTTTTTTTTTTACTAGGAATTCCACTCCCTCAAAAGTTTTTCTTTGGAGAAAACCCAAATAAAATAAAAAGAGAATAGAAAAATTCTTATTATTCCATAAGAAAATAAAGGAACCCTAGAATTCTATTTGCATAAGGTACTTTACGCCATACAATCTAAACAAAAAAAAAGGTATGGGATAATTAATGACTTTGAAAACGCGAAATAGCTGATGAGAGAAATTGTTGTTGAGAAATAGGAAAGTGGAATGAAATCCAATCTTACTCAAATATTTCATATCTCTTCTTGTCCAAACAGAAGGAAAAGGAGACAATTTGAGCTGAGCGGAAAATCCATAGCTCTCTTATCCATTTAGAGCATATGGATCGATTCAAATGTTTTTATGTTATTTTGTGATAGAATGAAAAGAATTCTATATAGAATGGATTGGGAATTATGCCTAGATCCCGTATAAATGGAAATTTCATTGATAAGACCTCCTCGATTGTAGCCAATATTTTATTGCAAATAATTCCGACAACCTCAGGGGAAAAAAAAGCATTTACTTATTATAGAGATGGTGCGATTTGACTCTTTTTTTTTTTTTGTTTTTTTTAGCCCTACCTACATCTCAGTCTTACGAGAAAGAGAGGGGGTTCGCATAGAGAGAACAAAATTAGTAAAGGAAACCCGCGCTTGGGGAAGGTGAGGTGAACTAACAATTCCTTCTGTCGTGTATCCTCGATTGATGTGGCCTTAGATGCTTCAATTGTAGATTTGAGTATTGAGCGAAAGGTTACACCTACAGGATAGGTTCTGTATTACAGGCCAATCCTACTCTACTAGGACCAATAGGCAGCATAGGGGAGAAAAGCACTACACCTCGAAATAGGAATCAACAACAGAAAAACTTTGTTAGAAATTAGCCCTTTCCTGATCGGTATCAGGGTTGGGAAAAATGGTTGGGATAGCAAACAACCATCAGGTTTGTACTTTGGATACCCTTATAACCATCAAAGGTCGTTGAAGTGGCTAATTCCTCTAAATAGGAGGCGTTGAGAACAAAGAAATTCCTGGAGCTATCGTTTTCCTCTAGCATTAATAGAATTCATTGGTGTTAAGAAAAACCTCTTGGGGGAAGGTTGGCTAGAGATTTCTTGGAAAAATACCAGCCCCTTTCGGTCCATAATGAGTGGGACTAATTCTATTTTCATTCTATAGATTTTTTGCTTAGTACTATGTACAGAAGGGAGGAGCCGTATGAGATGAAAACCTCATGTACGGTTTTGGAACGGAGATTTTTTGAATAGAATGAACGACCGTAACGGATGTTGGCTCAATCCGAAGGAAATTATGCGGAAGCTTTGCAGAATTATTATGAAGCTACGCGACTAGAAATTGATCCCTATGATCGAAGTTATATACTATATAACATCGGACTTATACACACAAGTAATGGAGAGCATACAAAGGCTTTGGAATATTATTTCCGGGCGCTAGAACGAAACCCCTTCTTACCGCAAGCTTTTAATAATATGGCCGTGATCTGTCATTACGTGCGACTATCTCCACTATAGAAAGAAAGAAGAAAAAAAAAAAAGATGAAATTTTCTAGTATTTACTAGAAAAAGGGCTTTCTACATAGGGATCGTCAAAACAACGATTTTGCCCTATCAGCTGTAGGAAGGAAGAACACTTCACGAGAATCAAAATAAGAACAAAGTAGAGCCTATACTACTACTCTATGGATAAAGTCTCAAATTGATAGAGAAAGCACCGTAAAGATCAATTAGTGAGCGACTGGGTCGATACAACTAAAAAAAACTGCTTAATTATACCAGGATATGGGGCAAAATTTAGGAATCCGCTTATGTAATAGAGCCGATCCACTAAAGGATTAAGCAGCGGTGTAGTATCAGATCCCAAAGATAGTAAGTTCTTTTTTCTTTCTTATGGGAAAAAGTCTTTTTCAAGGATTCTATAGAAATTTCATATATGAAAGACACGAAACCGAGATAGTTACCTTTCAGAAAATTCGAACGAAGGATATAGGTCTATCTATGCTCCATTCTTCTGAAGGTGGGAGAAAAGATCAGACTGATTATTGATCAAAATTAGGGTTTGAAACTTAGGTAATTAACTTCTTCTGCTTAACCCAAGAAGAAATTGGATCGATTTTTGAGAAATCGAATTCAGTTAAGATAGGGGAAATTAAGATAGCAATTTCTGAGCCGTATGAGGTAGGAAACTCTCAAGTACGGTTCTAGGGGAAGGAACTGCCTATTCCGACCGAGGAGAGCAGGCCATTCTACAGGGTGATTCGGAAATTGCAGAAGCTTGGTTTGATCAAGCTGCTGAGTATTGGAAACAAGCTATAGCGCTTACTCCGGGAAATTATATTGAAGCACAGAACTGGTTGAAGATTACGAAGCGCTTTGAATTTGAATAAGACCACTCTCCATTTTCCTAAAATGGGTGATTTGGTTGTTGATCCATTAATCAAATAATTTTGGTAGGAAGATCGAATCAAGAATTTCATTATATCCCTTTCTTCTACCTTCGATTTTTTATCATATTTCATAAGGATAAACAATAGGGATAGGCTCTCGAACAGAAGTAATAAAGCAAATAAAAGGGGGCAATCTAAATATTCCTACCTAATATATCAGGATTATTTTTTTAATAATTCTAATGAGTTTCTTGGAATTTGGAATCGAATAAAAATATTTTTTTTATGCTCACTCAAGGAAAGTAGATGTAGATAGGGGCTTAGATCCTCAAAAAAAAAAAAACAAAATACACTAGTTTCTTAAATTAAAACGTAAAAAAATCTTTTTTTGTTACGTCGGGAAATAATTTTCCAGGATAACCAATGTCCGTTAGGCACCTAATCCTTATGTCATAATAGATCCGAACACTTGCCTCGGATTGACTTCAATATATAATTGCTCCAGTGAATAACTAAAAAAAAAATATATATATATAGAAGGGCGGTAGATAGTAAAGAAAAGGACTAATCATAATATCTATCCTTCAAAGATTCACTAAAAAGACAGTTGGCGGGTCTCTTTGTATGTCTTGTCCGGAAAGAGGAGGACTTAATGATTATTCGTTCGCCGGAACCAGAAGTTAAAATTGTTGTGGATAGGGATCCTGTAAAAACATCTTTTGAGGAATGGGCCAAACCCGGGCATTTCTCAAGAACAATAGCTAAGGGCCCTGATACTACCACTTGGATCTGGAACCTACATGCTGATGCTCACGATTTCGATAGTCATACCGGTGATTTGGAGGAGATCTCTCGAAAAATCTTTAGTGCTCATTTCGGTCAACTCTCCATTATCTTTCTTTGGTTGAGTGGCATGTACTTCCACGGTGCCCGTTTTTCCAATTATGAAGCGTGGCTAAGCGATCCTACTCACATTGGACCCAGTGCTCAGGTAGTTTGGCCAATAGTAGGGCAAGAAATTTTGAATGGTGATGTAGGCGGGGGTTTCCGAGGAATCCAAATAACCTCCGGGTTTTTTCAGATTTGGCGAGCATCTGGAATAACTAGTGAGTTACAACTCTATTGTACTGCAATCGGTGCATTGATTTTTGCATCGTTAATGCTTTTTGCTGGTTGGTTCCATTATCACAAAGCCGCTCCCAAATTGGCCTGGTTCCAAGATGTAGAATCCATGTTGAATCACCACTTAGCGGGGTTATTAGGACTTGGGTCTCTGTCTTGGGCAGGACACCAAATCCATGTATCTTTACCAATTAATCAATTTCTTGACGCTGGAGTTGATCCTAAAGAGATACCGCTTCCTCATGAATTTATCTTGAATCGTGACCTTTTGGCTCAACTTTATCCTAGTTTTGCCGAAGGAGCAACCCCCTTTTTCACCTTGAATTGGTCCAAATACGCAGAATTTCTTACTTTTCGCGGAGGACTAGATCCAATAACCGGTGGCCTATGGTTGAGCGATATTGCGCACCATCATTTAGCTATTGCTATTCTTTTCCTGATCGCTGGTCATATGTATAGGACCAACTGGGGTATTGGTCATGGACTTAAAGATATTTTGGAGGCTCATAAGGGCCCATTTACAGGACAAGGCCATAAGGGTCTCTATGAAATCCTAACAACGTCATGGCATGCTCAATTATCTCTTAACCTAGCTATGCTAGGCTCTACAACTATTGTTGTAGCTCATCATATGTACTCTATGCCCCCCTATCCATACCTAGCTACTGACTATGGTACACAACTTTCCTTGTTCACACACCACATGTGGATTGGCGGATTTCTAATAGTTGGTGCTGCTGCACATGCAGCCATTTTTATGGTAAGAGACTATGATCCAACTACTCGATACAACGATCTATTAGATCGCGTCCTTAGACACCGCGATGCAATCATATCCCACCTTAACTGGGTATGTATATTTCTAGGTTTTCACAGTTTTGGCTTGTACATTCATAATGATACCATGAGTGCTTTAGGCCGTCCCCAAGATATGTTTTCGGATACCGCCATACAATTACAACCCATCTTTGCTCAATGGGTACAAAATATCCATGCTGATGCGCCTGGCGTAACAGCTCCTGGTGCAACAACAAGTACCAGCTTAACGTGGGGAGGTGGCGAGTTAGTAGCTGTAGGCGGCAAAGTTGCTTTGTTACCTATTCCATTAGGAACCGCAGATTTTTTAGTCCATCACATTCACGCATTTACCATCCATGTGACTGTATTAATACTTTTGAAAGGTGTTTTATTTGCTCGCAGTTCCCGTTTGATACCTGATAAAGCAAATCTTGGTTTTCGATTCCCTTGCGACGGGCCTGGACGAGGGGGAACATGTCAAGTATCCGCCTGGGATCATGTTTTCTTAGGTCTATTCTGGATGTACAATGCAATTTCGGTAGTCATTTTCCATTTC